ATACTTTCAAAGTGAAAAAACAAAGAAAGAGAGAATCACTTGATTCCCTCTTTCTAATAGAATTTTATTTAGTTATTTTAATATAAAATTTATAAGTTCATTGAAAAAGTTATATTTGCTTAATAAATTTCCCTCGATTTTTTCTTTGTTCACTACTTATCACTACTTATGTAATAAATCTAAAAAAAGGTTCTGATAAACCGGGAAAAATTGAAACCAAAAATTTGGTTTTTTTTACGAACTTGATGTTGATAAATCCGCAGATTTAGAAATTCATTTCGGACAATTGAACCTTCTCAAACTGTTTCTTTTTAAGAACCAAAAAGATTTGTGCCAAAATAACAGATGCAAAAAAGAACAAAAGGCCTTGGACACGTAATGGATCTTGAAGGACTATTTCCGCATCTCCCTGACCAAATCCTCCCACATTAGGATTACTCGTTAATGGTTGATCAAGTTTGATAGATTCGCCCTCTGAAACAAGAAGTTCTGGTCCTGGAGGGATAATATCAACCACTTGACGCCCATCCGATGCATCCACTATGGTTATTTCATATCCTCCTTTTTCCTTTCGTATTATTTTGCTTACTATACCTGCTGCTGTAGCATTATAAACATTATTATTACTCTTACTCCCGTCGGGATAAATCTGACCCCTTCCCCTGTTCCCGCCTAGGTATATAGGATATTTTAAGAAGTGAACATCTTTCTTAGTCGCAGGGTCCGGGGAAAGAATAGGAAAGGTGATTTCACTATATTTCTGACCAGGAACAGGCCCTATCACAAGAATATTTTTTTTAGTGGGACGATAGCTCTGAAAAGACAGATTGCCTATCTTTTCTTTAATCTCGGGAGAAATACGATCGGGGGGGGCTAATTCAAACCCTTCGGGTAAAATAAGAACAGCCCCCACATTCAAACCGCCCTTTTTACCATTCGCAAGAACTTGTTTCAGTTGCATATCATAAGGAATTCGAACAACTGCTTCAAATACAGTATCCGGGAGTACCGCTTGTGGAACCTCGATATCCACGGGCTTATTAGCTAAATGGCAGTTGGCACATACAATACGGCCGGTTGCTTCTCGTGGATTTTCATAACCCTGTTGTGCAAAAATGGGATATGCATTTGAAACGGGTGCCCAAGTTATTATATATATCATGAGTGATACGGAAATAGATCGAGTAATCTCTTCCTTTATCGAAGAAAAGGTATTTCTAGTTTGCATGGTCCAATCATTGAGCCCAAAAATTTCTACAATAAAATTAGGTAGGTCCCTAGTATAGTTCCCTATCCATGATTCTGCTATTTACTGAAATAATGTTACTCGAATATAGGAGGCATCCTTCAGGATGGGTAGAAGGAATAAGTACAATTTTGAATGTTTTACTTATGTACAAAGTAACAAACATTAGATTTTTCAGTCATTCATTGAATGATAAATCACTACAAGTGACGGAGATACACGATTTAAATAACGGAAGATCCAATATTTTAAAATTGTGTCAAGAATGACTGGAAAAGTGGAAACAAGACCGGATATAATTTGATCGTTATGAGAAAATCCAAAATCTTTGTAGACAGAACCAATCATTAGTTCCCAACCATGGGGCGAATGGAATCCTATACATAAATCAGTTAATAAAAGAATAGAAAAAGCTTTTATTGTGTCGCTTAAGTTATATAGGAACTCTTGAACCCAAGAGTTAAGAATAACAAGTTCTTCATTACCAAGAATAGAATAACCACTTAGAATAACGAAACAGATTATATTTGTCGAGAAGTGCAAAATCGTATGGATATGATCCTCATTGTGCATCTTGATCAATTGGATCGTTTCTTTGTAAATTCCGATAGGAAGCTTTTGTAGATGTGTTTCTGGGTATTCCTTTAGCATTTCGTCCAAGCGAAAGAGTTCCTCTAATTCTATAACTTTTTTTATAATACTCTTTTCTTGAATATCATTCAAAAAAATTTCGGATTGCCCAATATTCCACCAATTAGTAACCCAAGATTCTAGGCTTTTATTAAATGAAAGAGAGATCCACCAGGGCAAAAATACTATAGATGCAAGATATAGAAGGGGAATTAATGCTTTCTTTTTTGCCATTTTTTCATCTTTGATTTTTTAATGAACTCACTTCATTCGTTAACTCTCTACATTACTAATATTTATATCAAACATAAGTTCTATTACAAGTCATATGGATACTATTATGAATCCATTCCCTGTTTTTTAGTTTTTGATTTGTGATTCATTGGTTAGTCCTTGAATTTCAAAATAATACAGAAAGAAAATAACAAAGAGTCCACTTTTATTACTGTGGAGTGGATTTATATACGCATAAAAAAAAATTTCGGACAAAGAAGGTTTTCTGGCTGTTCCGTATACGTCTGCTTTGGCTCAAATGAGCATTCTGAACAAATTCCAGTTAAGTTATACTATTATTATGGTCTATAAAAAATACTATTCTTTTATTTCAGTTTTATACCTCTTGCTACGAACTAAGAAAGCATTCATTCTGAACTTCTTTTTTCAAAAAACTTCAATTGGTACACGCAAGAAATAGGCCAATTCGGCAGCCTTTTGCTCAATTTCTCGTGGGGTCAAATTCTTATCGGTACGAGTCAAGGGAATGGCCCCTTGACCTCTGATTTCCATATAAAGGACACGACGTGCATAAATACCCTCTTTAACTTCTATTCTGATGGACTGAATGTCTTTCATAAGGAATCGGAGGACGATTCGACGATTTTTTCCAGGAAACCCCCAACGAAAAATACACACTATTCCTTCTTTTCTATCGAATCGATCATAACCGCTACCTACATTCCAAAAAATTGTGCACCACAAATAGGAGCTAATAAAGAGACCTGCAATCCCATAGAAAGACATCACGATCCCCTGTGGAAAAAAAATTATTTGCTGAGACGGAAATAAAGATATCAAATCCCTACCAAGATAACTGGAAGTTCCAACCAATAAAAATCCTAATGAACCTAAAAAAAGGATAAAGGCCCAGCAGAAATTGCTGATTTTTCGAGATCCTCTTATAAATTCTATCCATATACGTTCTGATCGCCAACTCATACTAGATCTCGTTTCATTTTATTGGAATTGATAGAATAACAAAAATCCATTTTACTTTTTTTGTTTCCGAAGTAACTCTAATCAACTAGCACTATTTTGATGTGAACCTTTACTTTAGGAGTACTAAAATAAGAACATCACCCTTATATGATTCCCTATAGATACCTACATACATATAGATATATTGACTTTACATCTCAAACATTAGTCGCCCGATCAGTTATATATTTTATATTTTTAAATACTTAGAATTCATTTCCTCAGATATCATGTTTACGAATGTATAATCGCTTATGTTTGGAGTAAGCCACATGTTAGACTCTAGTCTACTAAATAGATAGCTGTGTTATCGTCAAAGTCTAAGTTTTGAAAAAACAATAGACGGCACTCGCATATTTAAAAAATCTTGTTTTTTTGAACATGAAGAGATAAAGAAGCCATTGCAATTGCCGGAAATACTAGGCCCACTAAAGGCACAAAAATAGAGGGTAAGTTGCTGAGAGTTGTCATAGAATGGATACCTCGACTTAATATTTTTACCTGTTATTTATTGTTATATTAATTGTTATATTAATATTTTTACCTGTTATTTATTGATTGTTATAAAAGGTATCTTATAATTATACTAATTAATATATAATTATACTAAGTAATATCTACGTGAGTATATAGAGATAAAGGAATGTCGAATTAAATAATTTGATTCGAGGGAACGAAAGCGTGGAGCTGAAATAACTCACTCAAAACACCTTTTAAAGGATTACGTGGTACGATTAGATCGAATAAGCCTTTATGGAATAAATATTCAGCCGCCTGTGAACCCTCTGGGACTGTCTTATTCAATGTTTGTTCAATTACTCTTTTACCCGCAAATGCGATGTAGGCATTGGGTTCGGCAATAATGATATCCCCCAACATACCAAAACTAGCTGTCACCCCACCAGTAGTAGGAGATGTAAGGATTGATACATAGAATAATTTTTTATTTGATTGATAATCATATAAAGCGGAAGATATTTTTGCCATTTGCATCAAGCTCAAACTTCCTTCTTGCATACGTGCTCCTCCCGAAGCACACACTAAAATAAGAGGTAAAAATTGATTGGTAGCATACTCGATCAAACGGGTGATTTTCTCGCCTACTACAGATCCCATACTACCCCCCATAAACTGAAAATCCATAACCCCAATTGCTACGGGAATACCGTTTAATTTACCTGTGCCTGTTTGAATAGCCTCAGTTAATCCTGTCTTTCTTTGATAAGAATCAATACGATCTTTATAAGGTTCCTCCTCCGAATGAAATTCAATGGGATCCAAAGAGACCATGTCTTCATCCATAGGGTCCCAAGTACCTGAATCAATCAAAAGTTCGATTCTATCTGAACTACTCATTTTCAAATGGTATCCACATTGTTCACAAATATTCATTTTGGATTTCAAAAATTTCTTATAATTTAATCCATAACAATTTTCACATTGAACCCACAAATGCCTGTATTTTTGAGTTACATCTAGATCATTAGAATTTTCTGTTCTAGTTAAATCACTTCCATCCGTGCTAGTTCTTATACTGGAACTCTCACTTTCACTACTATTTCCACCTTCACCACAAATGTAACTATAAATGTAACTGTCACTGTAATTGTGACTACCACTTAAAACGTAACTATCAATACAGATTTGAGCCCGAAGATAACTGTCAATGCAACTATTAATGTGATTATTCCAACTATATTTAGTATCATACATGTAACCATCATAGTGGGAATCATCACTCTTAGATACATTATAAGGATCATTCTCAATCTCAAAAATTTGATTTTCAATATCCAAATATATGGAATAACTGCTGCTATTACTATCCCTAACTAAAAAAGTGTCATCAGATATGAAATTCCGAATGCCG